AATTCTTCTGTTTACCTTACTCAATTCAATTCAAAAAAGAAAAAATACTTTCTTTTTGTTGACAAAAGAATAAACAAAAGATACTCAATTTTCTTTTTAGTCTATTTTCTCATTTCCAAGGCGGGGAGTCTTATTTTCCCCATCGACCTATTTGTTACAATAATACAACTTTTTATTTTTTCTCTATATCCACTTTTTCTCTCTATCTATCTATAGAAGAGCAAATAGAAAATCTTGAATCTTTAGTTACTAAAATCATTGAAACTAATTGATTAAAATTTTAAACCCTTTTGTGTAACTTTCTGACTTTTTGATTTTCTCTGAATTCCTATATACACCCCCATATATCTCTCGGGATCAACCCAATCAAGAAAATCAAAAACACTTAGTGAAGAGAGTCTGGATAAATAATGTATCAATTTTGAGTGATCCAAAATAGGTTTTTTTTTCTTTTGGATTCATTAAGAAAATGGATTTTTTTTGAGTTCTATCCTATTAATGGATAATAAAACTATCCAGTTTTAAAGAGTTCAAGTTGAGGAGAGTATAAAATACACGAAAATCTTAAGAAAACTAAGGCCCTAAACTAAAATAATGAACCTTCAAATACCTATTTGAACTAATTTTTATTCATCCATTTGAATCTTTCCTAAAAAATATTGCAACCAATTGAATTCTTAAATCTAGACGATTGCTTATTCATAGGCTATTATGAGTTCAAGACAAGCCGCTATGGTGAAATTGGTAGACACGCTGCTCTTAGGAAGCAGTGCTAGAGCATCTCGGTTCGAGTCCGAGTGGCGGCATGCCATCTTCTAAAAAAACGAAATAGATCCTATAATGAATTCAATTCCTGATTTCTTGTAATTAAAGAACTCCCCTTTTTTAAGATTGTTATGATATTTTCAACCTTAGAGCATATATTAACTCATATTTCTTTTTCGATCGTTTCAATTGTAATTACAATTCATTTGATAACCTTTTTAGTCGATGAAATCATAAAACTCTACGATTCATCAGAAAAGGGCATGATAATGACTTTTTTCTGTATAACAGGATTATTAGTTACTCGTTGGATTTATTCGGGACATTTTCCACTAAGTAATTTATATGAATCATTAATCTTCCTTTCATGGAGTTTCTCCCTTATTCATATAGTTCCGTATTTCAAAAAAAATCAAAATTTTTTAAGCACAATAATCGGCCCAAGCGCTATTTTTACCCAAGGCTTTGCTACTTCAGGTCTTTTAACTGAAATACACGAATCTGAAATATTAGTACCCGCTCTTCAATCCGAGTGGTTAATAATGCACGTAAGTATGATGATATTGGGCTATGCAGCCCTTTTATGTGGATCATTATTATCAGTAGCACTTCTAGTCATTGCAGTTAGAAAAAACAGAAAGTTTTTTTTTACAAGTAATCATTTAGTAAATTTAAATGGGTCATTTTTCTTTGGTGAAATCGAATACATGAATGAAAGAAGAAATGTTTTACAAAATACTTCTTTTTTTTCTCCGAAGAATTATTACAGGTCGCAATTTATTCAACAATTGGATTATTGGAGTTATCGGGTTATTAGTCTAGGATTTATCTTTTTAACCATAGGGATACTTTCTGGAGCAGTATGGGCTAACGAAGCATGGGGATCATATTGGAGTTGGGACCCAAAGGAAACTTGGGCATTTATTACTTGGATCGTATTCGCGATTTATTTACATATTCGAACCAATATAAAATGGAAGGGTATAAATTCCGCAATTGTGGCGTCTATTGGCTTTCTTATAATTTGGATATGCTATTTTGGGGTCAATCTATTAGGAATAGGGCTACATAGTTATGGTTCATTTACATTAACATCTAATTGAATTCAAAAGGATTCAAAAAAGACTCTTACGAATACGAATAGAAAAGTGTACAGTGCATATGAGATAAAAAAAACTTTGTGTGAACTGATGAGAACCCTCTGAATCAAATATTGTAGTGATTCACAGGGTTCGCGCCGATTCAAATTCATTTTTTTACTTAACTTAAGAGAAGAAGAAAAAGCCTTCTTTTTTTCATTGTACAACGAAGGATTAAAAAAAAATCCTATGATTTTTTTTATTCATCAAAACTATCTATAAAAAGAATTAGATAGAATAACTTCGACCTTGTCAACTGATAGTGAAAGAACAAAATCGGGGTACATACCAATACCTAGTATGGGTAAAAAGATAGAGATTGAAAGAAATAACTCTCGCGGTCCAGAATCAAAAAAATAAGAGTTTGGAGCATTAAATATCTTGTATCCATAGAACATCTGGCGTGACATAGATAATGAATAAATAGGAGTTAATATCATTCCAATTGCCATTACAAAAGAAATTAGTATTTTTGGCATTAAAAGGTATTTTTGACTGGTAATTAGTCCAAAAAATACTATTAATTCGGCAACAAAACCACTCATACCTGGTAATGCAAGGGAGGCCATCGAAAAGCTACTGAACATCGTGAATAT